TTAAAGGAAGAATATTTTATATTATAAAAAATACAAATACGCTATATTATGTTATGCTTAAAAAAAATCGAATGAATAAAAAAAAAATACAAACAGATGTCACGTTTCACGATATATATAGTAGTGGGGGATTATGGGACAAAAAATAAATCCACTTGGTTTCAGACTTGGTGCAACCCAAGGTCATCATTCTCTTTGGTTTGCACAACCAAAAAATTATTCAAAGGATCTACAAGAAGATCAAAAAATACGAGATTGTATCAAAAATTATGTGCAAAATAATATGAAAATATCCTCTAATGTAGAGGGAATTGCACGTATAGAGATTCAAAAAAGAATCGATTTGATTCAGGTCATAATCTATATGGGATTCCCCAAGTTATTAATAGAAGACAGGACTCGAAGAATCGAAGAATTACAGACGCATGTACAAAAAGAACTCAATTGTGTAAACCGAAAACTCAACATTGCTATTACAAGAATTGCAAATCCTTATGGGCACCCCAATATTCTTGCAGAATTTATAGCCGGACAATTAAAGAATAGAGTTTCATTTCGCAAAGCAATGAAAAAAGCTATTGAATTAACTGAACAGGCAGGTACAAAAGGGATTCAAGTACAAATTGCAGGGCGTATCGACGGAAAAGAAATTGCACGTGTTGAATGGATCCGAGAAGGTAGAGTTCCTCTACAAACCATTCGAGCTAAAATTGATTATTGTTCCTATGCAGTTCGAACTATCTATGGGGTATTAGGCATCAAAATTTGGATATTTGTAGACGAGGAATAATAAGAACTTACTTGACTTATATTTAGTTATATCTGGTGATAAAACAAATTATATTTAGTTATATCTGGTGATAAAACAAAAAATGGCAAACTCTTTCATTCTTTTTCTGGTAAATAATAAAAAAAAAAGAACAATTCTATAAGGTTGAATAAAAATTCGATTAATCATTTGATATAATTGCTATGCTTAGTGTGTGACTCGTTGGTTTTTTTAGGGTTGGGATTCAAAAAAATGGACAGCCCATAGTACAAACTGATAACTATAGAACTAATAACCAACTCATCACTTCGTGTTATCTGGATAGAAAGAACCAGTCAAGATATGATATATAAGTCATATCATTGTAGCAACTGAAATCTTTTTTACATAAAAAAAAAAAAAAAAAAACAATCTGATTATGGGTTGTAAAGCAATATAAAGTATACAGATAAATGGAAGGGTGAGAGAAAGATAGAAAAAGAATATTAATGATATATAATTCCAATATGTAAGGTCTATGAGTCATCTCATATAAAGGGAATGTAATAAAGCATCAATACTGATTGATCCATAATTAGACAAATCCGTGCATAGAACAAAAAATCAAGAGCCCCGAGCCAATAAAGACTGAGAAGGTTGACTCAAGAATAAATTTAATTGGAGGCTCCGTTGTAAAATTCAGACCTAATCATTAATCGAGAAGTGGTGGGAACGACAGAACCTGTGAATGCATAAGATTCTATTGAAAACGAATCCTAATGATTCATTGAGTAGGATGGCGGAACGAACCAGAAACCTATTCATTTATCCTGAGAGGTCATGTCATAGACTAATCTTACAACTGAATGTTGAAAGAGTAAATATTCGCCCGCGAATATTTTTTTTATTTCTAAATTTTAGTCGATTCGAAATAAAAGGAAAAACAAAATAAAGATTCATTATAGCGTTCTACCAAAACGACATTATCTATAAATAGAATACGTGTTAAATTCTATATTAAAACACAAAAAATTTCTAATTTATAATCGATTAGATCAAATTTCAAAGAATCCCACGATTCCATATATTATTAACCGTGTATTTTTTTTTTGTTTAATTATTTTTAATTGTTTAATTCGCGAGGAGCTGGATGAGAAGAAACTCTCGTGTCCGGTTCTGTAGTAGAGATGGATGGAATTGCTAAACAACCATCAACTATAACCCCAAAAGAACCAGATTCCGTAAACAACACAGAGGAAGAATGAAAGGAATATCTTATCGAGGTAATCGTATTTGCTTCGGTAGATATGCTCTTCAAGCGCTTGAACCCGCTTGGATCACATCTAGACAAATAGAAGCAGGGCGGCGAGCAATGACACGAAATGCACGCCGCGGTGGAAAAATATGGGTACGCATATTTCCAGACAAACCTGTTACAGTAAGACCTACAGAAACACGTATGGGTTCGGGGAAAGGATCTCCCGAATATTGGGTAGCTGTCGTTAAACCCGGTAGAATACTTTATGAAATGAGCGGAGTAGCAGAAAATATAGCTAGAAGGGCTATTTCAATAGCGGCATCGAAAATGCCTATACGAACTCAATTCATTCTTTCTGGATAGGAATGTAGAAACAAACGAAAGGGGTTTTTGGGATGAAAAAAAACAATTGCAGGTTTCTTTTTTTGTTTTGAACAAATAATATTTCTTTTTTTTTTTTTTATTTATACCTTTGCATTGAAAAAGAAAAAACCGATAAAAAAAAAAATGATATGATTCAACCTCAAACCCATTTGAATGTAGCGGATAACAGCGGGGCCCGAGAATTGATGTGTATTCGAATCATAGGAGCTAGTAATCGACGATATGCTCATATTGGTGACATTATTGTTGCTGTAATCAAGGAAGCAGTACCAAATACACCTCTAGAAAGATCAGAAGTGGTCCGAGCTGTCATTGTACGTACTTGTAAAGAACTCAAACGCGACAACGGTATGATAATACGATATGATGACAACGCTGCGGTTGTTATTGATCAAGAAGGAAATCCAAAAGGAACCCGAATTTTCGGCGCGATCGCCCGGGAATTAAGACAGTTAAATTTCACTAAAATAGTTTCATTAGCACCTGAAGTATTATAGGGGAAGACCTTAATAAAGTATTTGAATGAAATTGATTAAATTTATTTAATTAATTAGTAAATTGTTTATCTATCACGTATATATCTTTAATAATTCATAAATATTAAAAAATTCAGAAAAAAAGAAAAAGAGCATGTTGATTATATCAAAATTCGGGGGAAACAAAAATCTTAGTTTATCATGAGTAAAGACACTATTGCTGACATAATAACCTCTATACGAAATGCTGACATGAATAAAAAAAGAACAGTTCGAATACCATCTACTAACATCACTGAAAATATTGTTAAAATCCTTTTACAAGAGGGTTTTATTGAAAACGTGAGAAAACATCAAGAAAGCAAAAAATATTTTTTGGTTTTAACCCTACGACATAGAAGAAATAGGAAAGGACCATATAGAACTGTTTTAAATTTAAAACGGATCAGTCGACCCGGTCTACGAATATATTCTAACTATCAACGAATTCCTAGAATTTTAGGCGGAATGGGGGTTGTAATTCTTTCTACTTCTCGAGGTATAATGACAGACCGAAAGGCTCGACTAGAAGGAATCGGCGGAGAAGTTTTGTGTTATATATGGTAATCTTTCTAATAGCCGACACGGTCATATTTGTGAAAAAAGAGAAAGGACAAGTTTATAATATTATCCCTCTTACATTAGTTGATACTTCAAAGCGGTTTTACCTGGAATGAAACAACAAAAATGGATTCATGAGGGTTTAATTACTGAACAACTTACCGATGGTATGTATCTTCCGGATTCGTTTAGATAACAAAAAAATTATTCTGGTTTTTGTTTCGTAAAGGATTTCATGTAGTTTTATACGTATACTACCAGGAAATAGACTAAAAATTGAGGTAAGTCCTTATGATTCAACCAAAGGGCGTATAATTTAGAGACTCCAAAGCAAAGACTTGAATGATTAGGCGGTTTTTTCAATTTCAACATTCTTTCGTGAGGATACAATTCGAAATTAAAAATTTCAAGAAACTTATTTTCTTCCAATTAAGTAGATTCGGAATTAAAAAAAGGAATGACAAATATGAAAATAAGGGCCTCTGTTCGTAAAATTTGTGAAAAATGTCGATTGATCCGTAGGCGGGGACGAATTATAGTAATTTGTTCTAACCCGAGACATAAACAAAGACAAGGATAATCTTTCTAAAACAAAAAGACTCTCGAAATCTAAAGGACCCGATGTACAGATGTACAAATAAATAAATAAAATAAATAAGTAAAAAAAAAAAAAAAGAATAAGGATCCGTTTTGACATGAAATGGATATATCCATATATCTCTGACTTATATTTATGAGATGATAAAATATGGCAAAACCTATACCAAAAATTGGTTCGCGTAGAAATAGACGTATTGGTTCACGTAAGAATACACGTAGAATCCCCAAGGGAGTTATTCATGTTCAAGCAAGTTTCAACAATACCATTGTGACTGTTACAGATGTACGGGGTCGAGTAATTTCTTGGTCCTCTGCCGGGGCTTGTGGATTCAAGGGTACAAGAAGGGGTACACCATTTGCCGCTCAAACCGCAGCAGGAAATGCTATTCGGACAGTAGTGGATCAAGGTATGCAACGAGCAGAAGTTATGATAAAAGGCCCGGGTCTCGGAAGAGATGCGGCATTAAGAGCTATTCGTAGAAGTGGTATACTATTAAGTTTCATACGGGATGTAACTCCTATGCCACATAATGGCTGTAGGCCTCCTAAAAAAAGACGTGTGTAAAAATAAACATTGAAGAGATTTCAAGAGAAATAAATAATTCAATGATTTGATCAAATAATATACTATGGTTCGAGAGAAAGTAACAGTATCTACTCGGACACTACAGTGGAAGTGTGTTGAATCAAGAGCAGACAGTAAGCGTCTTTATTATGGACGCTTTATTCTGGCCCCACTTATGAAAGGTCAAGCCGATACAATAGGCATTGCAATGCGAAGAGCTTTGCTCGGAGAAATAGAAGGTACATGTATCACACGCGCAAAATCTGAGAAAATACCACATGAATATTCTACCATAGTAGGTATTCAAGAATCCGTACATGAAATTTTAATGAATTTGAAAGAAATTGTCTTGAAAAGTAATCTGTATGG